TCCAATCAGAGGAATAATTGGGACTAGGGTCTCGAATTTATTAATAGAAGTATCTATTAGAAATGAATTCTCTAGCATTTGAATCCTTACCACCGAAGTGTTTAGTCGTACACTTGAAAGATAGCCCAGAAAATATAAGAAATGATTGTATAATTGGTTTATATGGATCCTGTCCGGTAGAGACCACAAGTAAAAATGACATTGCCAAAAATGGACAAGGTGAGATTTCCATTTCTTCATCAGAAGATGAGTCCCCTTTGAAGCCAGAATGGATTTTCCTTGATATCTGACATAATGCATGAAAGGGTCCTTGAACAACCATAGGGTCTTCTGAAAATCATTACGAAGCACTACTACAAGATGTTCTATTTTTCCATAGAAATGTGTTCGCTCAAGAAAAGTTCCAGAGGATGTTGATCGTAAATGAGAAGATTGTTTACGGAGAAACACTAATACGGATTCACATTCATATACATGAGAATTATATAGTAACAAGAAGAATCTTTGATTCTCTTTTGAAAAAAGAGAAATGGATTTCTTTGGAGTAATGAGACTATTCGAATTACGATACTCGTGGAGAAAGAATCGCAATAAATGCAAAGAGGGGGCATCTTGTATCCAGCAGTGAAGGGTTTGAACCAAGATTTCCAGATGGATGGGATGAGGTATTAGTATATCTGACACATGATTTAAATGTGATAATTTGTCCTCGAAAAAGGGAAATATTGAATGAATAGATCGTGAATTATGAGATTTTGCTATTTCTTTTTCTTCTAGGGAAGATACTAATCGCAGCGAGAATGGAATTTCCATAATGACTGCAAAACCCTCTGATACCATTTGAAAATAAAAATTCTTGTTGTGCCCAACGAAAATAGATTCGTTGGAATCATTAACCGAAAGAATCAAATGATTCTGTTGATGCATTCGAGTAATTAAACGTTTCACAATTAGTGAACTGGATTTATTGTCATAACCGAAATTTTCCATAGGTTCGTAAAAAATCGATCCATTTAAACCATGATCATGAGCAAGTGCGTAGATATACTCCTGAAATAGAAGCGGATATAGGAAGTGTTGTTGCCTAGATCTATCTATTTCTAAATATCCTTGTAATTCCTCCATTTGAAATTATACAAAGGCACGGAGGATTTCTTGGGTTATCAAATGATACATAGTGCGATACGGTCAGAACAGGGTATATAGTAAGAAAAGAATAGATACCCCGGAGACGGAGAGTCCAATGAACGGATCCTCTCTCTTTCCATCCAATTTGTTTGTGTTCGTTATAGTTACAAGAGATGGTTAGAAATCCTTTATTTTTGCAACCCGATCGCTCTTTTGACTTTGGAAGAAATTCTCTTTATCAGTATACCGTTTCTTCTACACATTCGTCCCCACTCCATAATAGAGAAAGAATAGTTAATAGTTAGGATTCATGAAAAAAAAAGGAATCGATGATCCACTCACAGGAGAACCCTTTCCCGCATCAGGCACTAATCTATTTTTAACGTCTAATTAGATCGGGTAATCATTCGAATTATGAACCGAGCTCGTTGCTTTTGGTTTCCTTATAATTGGAGCCATTAGGGCTCTATCCATTTATTCACTCGACCAAACTGTGAATTGATTTGGTACCGTTCCAAGAATCAAAACAAGATTTTTTACCGACCCAGGAAGTATTCTCAGAGTTCTCCATTGATACGACATGCTGTTTTTTCCATTCATTCCCTTTCAGGATCAGTCGTGGTCTTACAAACCATACCAATGGTATGGACGAATCTGTTGCTTCATCCAAATGTGTAAAAGATCCTAGCCGCACTTAAAAGCCGAGTACTCTACCGTTGAGTTAGCAACCCGTATAAATATGGTGTGTAGATACGATCGGAATCAAAAAAATAAATAAATAAATAAAGAGATTGGATTGCCCTACCCCATCAAAACATTGAACTAGCAACAAATCGAAAAGAAAGATTTGATGATCAATTATGAACATCAAAATGTTCAGATCAGATTCAAATACAACGGATTCACGGATAAATATAGATAGATGTAAAAATTTGTGGACCCTCCTGTTTTGATCATTTTTTTTTTTTCATTATCTTTAAGAAGATACTTCTTGTGTCACAGTGAATCCGGCGAACCTAGTGAAGTAAAGAAACAAACTTATGGGACGTAGATAAATAGATCTATTTATCCACGATCGAATTATATTTGATCGATACACCATTGTCAATATAAATTGAATTTTGAGAAAAAAAAATGAAATAAAGAAAATAAAGACTTGTGTTGGATTGGCACTACATAGATAAGAAATGAAGTGTGTGGGGGGGAATAAATAAAGAAGAAGTAGGAAAAAAATCTCTGGTTTTCAATAGAAGTACAAACAATAGCAAGATTGATCCCTTATTTATTCGTAGAGTTCCAACGAAAACCATCTGATTGATGGCAATCCCCTCAATTGCCAGTTATTTCACTCAATCTTTTTTTTTTTTCTATTTCATAAATTTTATTTCGTTTGATTAATTCGAAGTTCCTTAAATACTTCCGCCTTCTTTGAAATATCATGAACAGTTCCTGTAGGTTGAGCGCCTTTTTCAAGGAAATATAGAATAGCAGGAACATTTGAATAAGTTTGGTTCTTTATCGGATCGTAAAAACCCACTTTACGAAGATCTCTTCCTTCTCTTCGGGATCGAACATCAATTGCAACGATTCGATAGATGGCTCATTGGGATAGATATAGATGAACAATGCCCCCCCTAGAAACGTATAGGAGGTTTTCTCCTCGTACGGCTCGAGAAAGAATGATTCGAATTTATGTATTGTATATAGTGGCAAATGGATCCATAAAATCATCAATTAGATTAGGATTTGAGTCGTTTTTTTTTTGGAAGGAATAAAAAAAAAAAGAAATCTCATTCGTACTCATAACTCAAGTTGGGTAATTCTCAAAGAGCTCGAAGGGAAATCCTTAGACATTTATTGAGCCGTCTCTAACCTCTTTTGTTTGTCTCGTCTAGAATCAATTTTCCTTTCTCATTCTGATCTAGTTATTGAGACAATTGAAAATGGCGTTTCCTTGTTCCGGTATCCTTTATCTTTGCTTTGAATCATTGGGTTTAGACATTACTTCGGTGATCCTTAATTGTTTCAAAATGGCAGCAACATACCTTTTGTTCTTTCTATTGAAGAATCATACAAATGGTTGATTCCCCTGTGATACACTTTTGATCGAAATAGTTTTACCAATTCCGACAAATTTTCCCTTTTTTGCTTTTTTATTTGAAACTTGTTCGAATTTGCGATTTCTATATCGAAGATATACTTACGAAGTTGTTCCAACTTATTGACTGGCACTAACCCTAGATCCTTCCCTCTGATAAATGAATCAAGAATTTATGCTCGAGCTCCATCATGTACTATTTACAACCCCCCAAAATGGGGTCCTGGTGGCACAGAACAAACTATGTCGAGCCAAGAGCATCTTCATTGATATATAAAAAAATGGTGGATGCAAGAATCCACAGCCGATCATGTCCTTCAAGTCGCACGTTGCTTTCTACCACATCGTTTCAAACGAAGTTTTACCATAACATTCCTCTAATTTGGACCGGTATGGAATTGATTCAATATGGAATCATGAATAGTCATTGGCTCCATCGGTGCATAGTAGTCCATACTTTATTTTTATATATGTATGAATAGGTATTTCTCTGGGGAAATCTCAGCAAAAAGCCAAATTAACCCATATTCTGTTATAGGAATGAAACACATTTATAAAAAACACGAAGAAATGAGTTGCTTAACACTTATTTACATCTACATCTTCAACATATTGTTATATTGTTCGGGACGATCAATCATGAAAGATCCAATTCCAATTCTTTCTCGAACAACTAAACTAAAGACGAGTCTTTAATTCGATTACCAATACTGGAATTACCAATACTGGAACAAAATAAAATGAGTCATTAACCAAATAAGCTATTCTAATGAACCGTAAAGGTCGCAAGTGACTCGATAGGATAGATTCACCAATCTCACACTTCTTCGAATAGCGAGGATTTATAAGGTAAGGAATCATAAAAAATAAAATGGTTTCAAGAATTTCCTACTTCGACATCATTATCATTACTATAAATAAGTTTTCCTGTAAAGACTGAATTTAATTTGATCTCTAAATCAATCAAATCAACAAGTCGGCACAATCACAACGAGTAACTAAAAAGTTTAGCAGATATCTCATTGATTAAAGAGACGCGAATTCGATCATCATAAGAGAAATCCATGTTTCTTTTCCAATTGAATCATCAATGATTTAAATCAGATGGATGGGTCGAGAAAAAAATCCAATTTAGTTGTTTTCATGGGGATGGATAGAAAAGAGCTCATGGAAGATAAGATTAAGGTCGCTATTCTTTCATCTGATTGAGAAAATCCAAATCGTAGGAGTATGACCTTTCCGTATCCATCAGATACACCGAACAATTGTCACCGGGGGTCATCGTGTATATTTAAGAGATCACAAATCTTTTTAACCGAAACCGAAACCGAAATACCGGTGTCACTGAAATAGAACAATAAAACTACATATGGGCATGGTTCATTTTCTACGGATTTTGCTTTATTTCAGGTTCAGAAATTTTTCCATTTCCATAAAGATAAACTAAAGTGAATGGAATCTATGAATCCCCCCCCATCGTTACATTGATTTCCAATTATTCATTGGAGCCTGATGCAAAATAAAAGCAATTAAGTCCAAAGAAAATACATCTGTTTCGTATTGAACTTTATTGTTTGTTAATGAGATCCGGATGACACAGATATTGATTGAAATTGATACCTTCCTTTGCTAATTAACTCGTATCTACACGAATTCTATGGGGATCATGAATCATACTCAAAGCCAATCAAAAAAAGATCCTCTTATGGGGTGCTATACCATCTTGTATAGGTACAAAGCCGAATGGGTCCAGATTCATTCGTTGTTTCTATTTTATTTTGCCCCACCCCAGTCTTAGGAGCTTTAATCCCAGTGATGGAATTAGTACCAAGAACTCCTCCTGTTTAGAATTCAGGATCCACATAAAATTAGTCATTTACCCCTATTTACTTTACCTTTCTTCCGCATGTCGACTCAGAATGCATCATGTGGGAATCCAAATTTGATAAATAGGGGGCATAAAGTTTCTCTAAATGACTAACTAACTTCAATATGAATATGAGCGGGGGGGAGGCGGGCATACGCTGAATGGCCACCCAATCTTTTTTTTTTTGAATGGAACTTTGATCTTTGTTCCCATCCTACCTATATCAAAAAGATATTTATTTCCATCCACGTGTCATTGACACTCGATTCTGTTTCTGTTTGTGAGAAACAGAAACAGGATCGAAAGGTAGGATATGATTCTTCTCTGAATCATTAGAAATCAGAAAGAAAGATTGGATCCCATTGTATCCAACATTACACTCTTAAACAGAGGATTGTTAAAGAAAAGAGCACAATCTTTGTTCTGATAGAATCGGTCTGGGACGGAAGGATTCGAACCTCCGAGTAACGGGACCAAAACCCGTTGCCTTACCGCTTGGCCACGCCCCATTGAGATTTCTATTTGACACTAATAACACTAATATGGATATTGGTTGTTCGTCAATTCCAGCCCAAATATCTATGGAATAGGTTGTTGCTAGGATTCGACACGTGTAGATGTAGAATCAAAAGAAATTCATTGATCATTATCTATAATTCAATTAAGATATTGTATGAAAGTATGATTCCTTCTATTCTCATTTGAGAATTGAAGGATTTTTGATTGGGGAAGTTCAAAGAAAAAGAAGGATTTTTTGTTTGGCCTATCTTCTCTTCTTTCTTTATTTTTCCCCAACTCACTAATAATGAAATTCTCCACAAGAGCGAAATTTTTGTTATGCTTAATATCTTTAGTTTGATCTGTATCTGTATTAATTCTGCCCTTCATTCGAGTAGCTTTTTCTTCGCCAAATTACCCGAGGCTTATGCTTTTTTCAATCCAATCGTAGATGTTATGCCAGTCATACCTGTACTCTTTTTTCTCTTAGCCCTTGTTTGGCAAGCTGCTGTAAGTTTTCGATGAGATCTTTAATACTGTCCTAGAAACATTCATGATTGATTCGCTAAAAAAGGAAAAATTCTATTCTAACAATTGATAAGATCAGATAAATCTTACATTATGAACTCTCGATTCAAACATTGAAATTCTTTTGGATAGCCGCGATGAATCTGGATCACCTCATTTTCTCATTCTGACTTTCCGGAGTTCAAAGACCTTATGTATGGTCCCTCACAATACCTAATTGTGGGTATGAAAGATCATTTTGGTAACGAAGGAATCAGAATCTTATTCCAAATGAATTCCTGCAAATTCCTTTCTTTTCTAGAAACCACTCCATTTCTTGGTGTCAAAATGGGATATGTGGTACAAAAATAGAGAATCTATTCCCTTATTTCCCCCAAAAATGATCTTGGAGATTGTGTAATGCTTACTCTCAAACTCTTCGTTTACACAGTAGTGATATTCTTTGTTTCTCTCTTCATCTTCGGATTCCTATCTAATGATCCAGGACGTAATCCTGGACGCGAGGAATAAAATAAAAAAATCAGAAGTTTTTCGTTGCTTGATTTCTGAATTTTCTTATGATTTTCTCTATTCCATACATTTAACTAAGATAACAAGGGCTCGAGATTTTTTCGAATTCGAAAGATAACTCTCAAGTGATCAGAGGGAACGGAGAGAGAGGGATTCGAACCCTCGGTACGAATAACTCGTACAACGGATTAGCAATCCGTCGCTTTAGTCCACTCAGCCATCTCTCCCAATTACAAAAGGATAATTCATATGTGACGCGTGAAGTAAAGATTGATAAAAGTCTTTCTTTATCTTTCTTTTCTTTATTCTTTTCTTTATCTTTCTTTTCTTTATTCTATATATATACGAATTTTATCAGCAATTGCATTTAGATAAGGATTCGAAACAGATATCTCCAATAGAAAGAGTACCTCTTTGATTTCGTACGAAAGGTTCTTTTATTCCCCCGGCCTGGCCAGTACCTATACCTAGCCAGGCCATTCCTTGTTTTGTTCCAATGAATCATAGATCAAATGATTTATCTGATTTGAAAACAAAAATACTTGTTATTGAAGCAGCAAGAAGGGCTATTTCCATTCCTATGACAGGAGTGTCATTTCTTATTATTCTTTGTTTTTCCTTTTATCGATTGACTTACTTTACTGGAATAAAAAAAATGGAGTTATGGATTCTTCCACAATTCAACTTATTTTTATGTTCCGACTTCAATGGCTCTTTCGGGCCGGAACTGTCAGTAACGATTCCCCCAGCAAAAGAAAAGATATAACTTGTTATTTAAATGAACCTTCTTCTCCTATTTCATTAAGTCCCCCGTCGGAACACGTCAGCACTCACTCCAATTTTCATGATTCTGATCCTATCTTGATTACGT